ATCTGACGATTCTTTCATATGATTTTTTTCGTGGAATTCGACATCAGTGATCTACGACCATCCTTTCTTCTTTCCATTCCAAAAAGGAATGGTTGGTATGCGGTCCGTCCTTAGAAATACCCCGGGAATCCCCCTTTTGTGATTGTTCCAAAGCGTGCTTCCGTTTCTTGTTCTTCGAGCTCAACCGGTCATGCTTCTTTCTCAGTTGCGCGATTCCTAGCTGCTAGATCCGGATGTAGGTGAGTCTGATTGTTCTGACTTCTACTGTTGTAAGTTGCCTTAAGGCGCCTTCCAGTTCCAGCCCAATAGGGGAACTTTCCGGTGAGGAGGATCTCCATTTAGAAGAAGGAAGAAAAACCTACGTATCCTTTCGCCTGGAGCTAGGGTCAAAGATCAGTCCAAGCTAGGATCAGCTCTCGGAAGTCAAACCTCTCCTCTGCAGCTAGGTCAGTTCGGGCTATGACCCTTCGAGCAGGGCAGTTCATGAGCTGCTATCTCCGACCGAGGTTAGGTCTTCTTTTGCTCTGCTGCTGTTATTCTTCCTCCAACCTGTACACAAGCCAAGGCTTCTCGAAGTCAAGTACATCAAAGGTAGGGGAAGAAAGGGTCATCTCAGGATGGACTCAATATCTATTATCTTGCCACTTCCCTTTCTCCAAATCTTTCGTTTCAAGCATCAAACGAAAAAAAAAAGTCATAAGAGAGTAGACATATAAACAAGTAAACCCGGCCCAGGAAGAATGTACCGAAACATCATACATATGAGACAGAAAGCTTCGTCTACCCTGTCTCTTGTGAAAAATTCTGTATTGATCGACCTGTGTGACACTAGCCAATCAATTCATTCAATCGACGAACTGGTCGGGATGATAACCAGAGACTTTTCCTGTTCTTGGAGCTCAATCACTAAGGCAGGCTGCTTTCCGAGTCTCCCCATTTCTGTATTTAAAAAAATGGGGATCCCTCCTATCCCCTGCTAGCTGGATAAGGTGGGTTACTTTCTCATAGTCTCCATTTCGAGATGGTGGATCAGGCCAATCAGACTTGAGCTCTCTCGTCTGGAATGGAGGGACGTTTAAGAATTCCTTTGGTAGTAGGTATGGGGCATGCTTCTTTCAGGAGACAAGCTACCCCTGAGGCAAGTAGCTAGTTGACTGTAGGTTTAGAGCACGCTAGGATAGATTCTAACTAATTCTCTCTCTCCGGTCTTGCTCTTCCTCTTGCTAGGCGAATGGGCTTTGGTGGATCCGATCCCCCAAGAAAGGTTTTCATTCCAGCTCTGGGGGTTGTCGTAGATCACTAGGAGAGATAAGAATGTATTAGCTGTTAGCTCTTCTTGCCTAGTAGCAGTAGCGCTAGGCTGTCTTCTCTTTGTAGTTGGGAGAGCTGGATGGCGCAAGGGGCCTTTCTTTAGGAATTCTTAAACCGCGGGCTCCATCTCCATAAGTTCTTGCCGAGGACTCGTCAGAACAGCCCTTCCCTTCCTTCCTTTCACCAAGGGAGCCCTTTTTCCCTTACGCGCTTCTACAAGAGCCATTATTTCGTCTAGGCTCACCCGGGCTTCGGATCCCTTTATAAAAGGATTCTACAAAGAGTCGCCTTGGGAGGGAAGTTCCGGCAGCTCTTCCAGTCGAGAAAAAAAGCAAATCCACGACTTCTTTGTGACCAACAGCCTTCCTACTAGATAGAAAGGATTAGGCGAGTTTACGGTTCTGCTTTGATTGCTTCCTCGTCATCATCTTGACTAATGACCATAGGGGCAGCAAGGGGGAGTGGTTTTTAATCCTGAGATTCTTCAGGAAATGCAGGAGAATCCACTCCCAAAGTCTATACTACAACGAGAGTCACTTTACTTTATAGCCTATTAGTAAGCCTAAGCCCTGCTGAAGCTTTCAATTGGAGGGGTGAAACAGCTTGACCATAGGGAAAGGGGTTCAAATAAAAAGTTTTTACTTTAGTTCGAGTCTTGCCCTTGGACAAATTCCATCGTCGAAAGGGGGGCCTTGGTCAATCATTTTCTCTTCCTTCTTGTATAACCCCCTCTTGTCGTATAACCTCTTCAAGTACGAGACCGGCCCACTCTGATTCTCCCGATCTCTCTTTCCCCTTCTTTTTGTCCTAAGGCTTTTGTTGGGCCAAAAAAGCCAACTCTTTTCTTCCTTTGTTTGATGCTTTCCTATCTCGAGCTTCTTTTCTTGAACTATCTTTGAATCAAGAATCCCAGCAAGAAGTGCATCTTACAACCGCTTTACCGGCATCGGGAAATAGGATGTATTAGGAGGTTAGGTTAGGACTATCCTCTTTCGTACTATCAATCTCTCCACCTGTTACATCTTCCTGCTGTCTTTAGGGTGGTCGAAGATCACTAGAATGCATTAAAACAAATTAGATCTAGCCATCTCTTTCCAATAGTATGTAGCTTCATTTCCTTACTGTAATGTTAAGGGGCATAAGGACTAACAGCCCAATGCGATGTTTCCGCTGCTAATGCCAAACAAAA